GAAAAGACAAAAAAATGATTTTTGTTTTTTAACAGTTTGGGGAATGGAAGCTGAATTTCCTTTTGGTTCTCCCCGAAAAGGGCTTTCATTTTTTGAACCCATCTTTAAAAAACTAAAAAAAAAAATTAGAAAGTTGAAAAAAAAAGGTTTTCTAACTCTAACAATTTTAAAAGAAAAAAGAAAACTATTTCTACATTTACCAAAAGAAACAAAAAACTGGTTCATCGAAGGCATTCTATTTCTAAAAGGAATAATAAATAAATTTTCAAAATCAAAAAGAATTGTATTATTTGGATTTAGAGAAGTATATGAATTAAATGAAACTAAAAACGAAAAAGATTCACCAATCAATAATCGGATTATTCATAAATTTTCCACTTCAATTCGATCTATGGATTGGATAAACTATTCACTGACAGAAAAAAAAATGAAAGATCTGAATGTCAGAACAAAGACAATAAGAAATCAAATAGAAAAAATTACAAAAGAAAAGAAAAAACAATTTCTAACCTCAGAAAGAAATATTAGTCCTAACAAACTAAGTTATAATGCTAAAAGATTAAAATTAAAATCATCAGCAAATATTTTACAGATATTAAAAAGAAACAATGCTCAATTAGTCCGTAAATCCTATTTTTTTATAAAAATTTTGATTGAAAAGATATATATAGATATCCTTCTAGCTATCATTAATATTCCAAAGATCAATGTACAGTTTTTTCTTGAATCACCAAGAAAAATGATTAATAAATATATTTATATGTATAATAAAAAAGAAAATCACAAAAGAATTAATGAAACAAATCAAAATACACTAATTCACTTTATCTCGATTATAAAAAAGACACTTAATTATAGTAATATTAATAAGAATTCACAGATTTTTTATAACGTAACCTCCTTGTCACAAGCATATGTATTTTACAAATTATCACAAGTCCAAGTTATTAACCTATATAAGTTAAGATCTGTCCTTCAATATCACGGAACATCTCTTTTTCTTAAAAATGAAATAAAAGATTATTTTGGAGTCCAAGGACGATTTCAGTTCAAATTAAAAGATGCAAACTTTAGAAATTCTGTAATGAATGAATGGAAAAACTGGGTAAGAAATAATTATCAATATAAATATGATTTATCTCAGATCAGATGGTCTAGATTAATATCGCAAAAATGGCGAAATAGAATGAATCAACGGCGTATGATTCAAAATAAAGATTTAAACAAATGGAATTTATATGAAAAAGACCAATTAATTCATTACGAAAAACAAAATAATTTTGAAGTAGATTCATTATCGAACCAAAAAGATAATTTTAAAAAATACTATAGATATAATATTTTATTATCTAAATCCATTAATTATGAAGATAAGAAAGACTCATCTATTTATGAATTACCATTCCAATTAAATAATAAGCAAAAGATTATTTATAATTACAAAATAGATAAAAGCAAATTATTTGATATGCAGGGAGGTATCCCTGTCAATAAGCATCTAGCAAAAGATGATATTATCGATACAGAAAAAAGCCCGCATAGAAAATATTTGGATTGGAGAATTTTCCATTTTTGTCTTAGAAAGAAAGTCGATATTGAATCCTGGCTCGATACCGGAACCAAACAAAAAAAAAACCTTTTTGATTGGATGGGAATGAATGAAGAAATACTAGAGCGTCCCATATCAAATTTAGAATTTTGGTTCTTTCCAAAATTTGTGATACTTTACAACGCATATAAGATAAAATCATGGGTGATACCAATCAAATTACTTCTTTTAAACTTTAATGGAAATCAAAATGTTATTGAAAATAAAAAAATCAACAGAAAGAAAAATAATGATCCTTTTATATCTATATCATCGAATGAAACAAAATCTATTAAATTAAAGAATCAAAATCACGAAGAAAAAGAGTCTGAGGAGCAAGTAGATCTTGAATCAGTTCTCGCAAACCAAGAAAAAGATGTTGAAGAAGATTATGCAAGATCAGACAGGAAAAAGCGTAGAAAGAAAAAGCAATACAAAAGTAATACGGAAGCAGAACTGGATTTCTTGCTAAAAAGGTATTTATGCTTTCAATTAAGATGGGATGATTCTTTAAATCAAAAAATAATCAATAATATCAAAGTATATTGTCTCCTGCTTAGACTGACAAATCCACGAGAAATTCTTATATCCTCTATTCAAAGGGGAGAGCTGAGTCTAGATATTCTGATGATTCAGAAAGATTTAACTCTTACAGAATTGATGAAAAAGGGAATATTGATTATCGAATCAACCCGTCTGTCGGTAAAAAATGATGGAAAATTTATTATGTATCAAACCATAAATATTTTATTGGTTCATAAGAGAAAACAACAAATTAATCAAAGATACAGAGAAAAAAGCTATATTGATAAAAATCATTTTACCGAATCTATTGTAATAAATCAAAGTTTAATTAGAAATAAAGACAAAAATAATTATGATTTACTTGTTCCCGAAAATCTTTTATCCTCTAAACACCGTAGAGAATTGAGAATTCTAATTTCTTTCAATTCAAAAAATGGAAATGATATAAATACAGAAATTATCAATAATAATAACATAAAAAACTGCGCTCACATTATAGATAAAAGCAAACGTTTTGATAGAGATAAAAATAAACTAATTAAATTAAAACTTTTTCTTTGGCCCAATTATCGATTAGAAGATTTAGCTTGTATAAATCGCTATTGGTTTGATACTAATAATGCCAGTCGGTTTAGTATGGTAAGGATACATATATGTCCACGATTAAAAATTCGGTAAAGGTGCATTTGTCATATATATCCCATAGCATATCGAATCTAGTATATGAAATATATGAAAACAAGTCAAAACAAGGAAACGACCATATACATTGTTTTACATCCCATATTCCATTCTGATATATGGAATTCAATCATGTATCAATTCGATCTAGAAAGGAATCAAGATAATTTTTCGTTTTAGATTTTTAGATATATATAAATTTTTTTTCTTTTGTAAGGGAAGAAAAATATCATCCTTTTGTATTTCTAGCCGAATAAAAAAAAATTGGATTAATTAATGATAAATTTTATTTGTTTATTTGACAAAATTAGGAATTCCTAACGAATTGAAGATTCTTGTGTATACCAAATTCAAACGAACTGACATTCTTATTTAGTATTCCATTATTTATTATTACTGATCAATAAAACTATCTTAAAAAAGAGGAAGGAGGGAGATTTCATTTTATGGTAAAAAGTTCATTTATTTCAATTATTTCACAAGAAGACAAAAAAGAAAACAAGGGATCCGTTGAATTTCAAATAGTAAGTTTTACTAATAAGATACGAAGACTTACTTCACATTTGGAATTGCATAGAAAAGACTATTTATCTCAAAGAGGTTTACGGAAAATTCTAGGAAAACGCCAACGACTACTGTCTTATTTGGCAAAGAAAAATGGAGTACGTTATAAAGAATTAATTAACCAGTTGAATACTCGGGAGTTAAAAACTCGTTAATTTGAAGAGTCTTTTTTTATTATTTGATTTATTAGATCTTGAACTTGAATTTTGATGAACTTCTTTTCGTTTTCAGTAATTCATGGAAAAATGAATCGAGGAACCCCTATGAATGTACCAGCTACAAGAAAGGACTTTATGATAGTCAATATGGGTCCCCACCACCCATCAATGCATGGCGTTCTTCGACTCATCCTTAGTCTAGACGGGGAAGATGTTATTGACTGTGAACCAATATTAGGTTATTTACACAGAGGGATGGAAAAAATTGCGGAAAACCGAACAATTATACAATATTTGCCTTATGTAACACGTTGGGATTATTTAGCTACTATGTTTACAGAAGCAATAACAATAAATGGACCGGAACAGTTGGGAAATATTCAAGTACCTAAAAGAGCTAGCTATATCAGAGTAATTATGTTGGAGTTGAGTCGTATAGCTTCTCATCTGTTATGGCTTGGCCCTTTTATGGCAGATATTGGTGGGCAGACTCCTTTCTTCTATATTTTTAGAGAAAGAGAGTTAATATATGATTTATTCGAAGCTGCCACTGGTATGAGAATGATGCATAATTATTTTCGTATCGGAGGAGTAGCAACTGATCTACCTCATGGCTGGCTAGATAAATGTTTGGATTTCTGCGATTATTTTTTAACAGGAGTTGCTGAATATCAAAAACTTATTACGCGAAATCCTATTTTTTTAGAACGAGTTGAAGGAATAGGTATTGTTAGTGCAGAGGAAGCAATAAATTGGGGTTTATCAGGACCAATGCTACGAGCTTCCGGAGTACAATGGGATCTTCGTAAAGTTGATCATTATGAGTGTTATAACGAATTTGATTGGGGAGTTCAGTGGCAAAAAGAAGGGGATTCTTTAGCTCGTTATTTAGTCCGAATTGGTGAACTGACGGAATCCATAAAAATTATTCAACAGGCTTTGGAAGGGATTCCGGGGGGGCCTTATGAAAATTTAGAAACTCGAAGTTTTGGTAGAGAAAGGAATCGAGAATGGAATGATTTTGACTATCGATTTATTAGTAAAAAAACTTCTCCCACCTTTGAATTGCCGAAACAAGAACTTTATGTTAGAGTTGAAGCACCAAAGGGAGAGTTGGGAATTTTTTTGATAGGGGATCAGAGCAGTTTTCCTTGGAGATGGAAAATTCGCCCGCCGGGTTTTATCAATTTGCAAATTCTTCCTCAATTAGTTAAAAGAATGAAATTGGCTGATATTATGACAATACTAGGTAGCATAGATATTATTATGGGGGAAGTTGATCGTTGAAATGATAATTGATACAACAACAGTACAAGCTATCCATTCTTTTTCCAGATTGAAATCCTTAAACGAGGTCTATGGAATTTTGTGGATGCTTGTCCCTATTTTGACTCTTGTATTGGGAATCACGATAGGCATACTAGTAATTGTGTGGTTAGAAAGAGAAATATCTGCAGGGATACAACAACGTATTGGACCTGAATATGCCGGTCCTTTTGGAGTTCTTCAAGCTCTAGCGGATGGGACAAAACTACTTTTCAAAGAAAATCTTTTTCCATCTAGAGGAGATACTCGTTTATTCAGTATCGGACCATCCATAGCAGCCATATCAACTCTATTAAGCTATTCAGTAATTCCTTTTGGCTATCACTTTGTTTTAGCGGATCTAAATATTGGCGTCTTTTTATGGATTGCCATTTCAAGCATTGCTCCCGTTGGACTTCTTATGTCAGGATATGGATCAAATAATAAATATTCCTTTTTAGGTGGTCTACGAGCTGCCGCTCAATCGATTAGTTATGAAATACCATTAACTCTCTGTGTATTATCCATATCTCTACGTGCGATTCGTTGAAACATAAATTTTTCCCTATTCCCTTTTTCGTTATTAGGAAGAAGGTGAAATTAATTGAATATATATCTTCATTTTTTTATTCATCATTTGGATTGATGAACTAAATTAGATAGTTATATGAGTGAAAGAAAACAGCTTCTAAATTTGCAGTAAAAAAATTGAAACTCATTTCTTATGTACAACAGTAAAGCAGAAATAAACATAAGAAGATGAGATTATTTGTCCCAAAATTGGTTGATTAGTCATCCTGGCTTGAAAGCGGGCTCAAAGAATCAACTTTATTGAGCTTTTACTATCATTTATATATTACCGTAATGCTAACGAGCAGTTGAGTAAAAATAAAGATGAGTGGATGGTTAGGAACACCAAGATACATAAAAGATTAGTAATAGAATTATCCAAAATAAAAGAATATTAATTGGGGCTTTAAATTAGTAGAAATGATCAAGCAGTACTCCCCATGATTCCGATCCAGAGTAGGCTCCTACCCACTAATTAAACAAATGACTATCAGGAACGAAATAATCCTTTCCTTTTTTTTTTTCTCAGAAGGAAGAATAGGAACAAAAAAAGAATATAATTACAATAGAAAAAAAAGATCCTTTTTATTCTTTCCTATATCGATATTCATAAAAATCGAATTTGTGTCATAATTCATGAACTAATGGAATGTCTAATTCTTTTTCGTAATCGAAAATGATAAGTTGAAATATTTATTGGTATTTCTACAAGGAGTATTTTATTGAAAGATTAAAGTTATCGCTCAAGAAAGAAAAATTGAAATTCTTAAAAGATGAGATCAATTCAGAAGTACTTTATTTTAGTATTATAACAGACAGAATTACATTGGTCAAATTTGGGAATTGGGAGACATCTGATAGATTTGTATACTATCTATCCTACAAATATATCGAGATAAATAATACGATCTGGTCCTTAGATTTATTTATGGCCTTCGAGGAGCCATATGAGGTGAAAATCTCATGTATGGTTCTGTAATAGCGATGGGAACAGTGATGTCATCACCGACTATGATTATCTAACAGTTCGAGTACAGTTGATATAGTTGAGGCACAATCCAAATATGGTTTTGGGGGATGGAATTTGTGGCGTCAACCTATAGGATTTATCATTTTTTTAATTTCTTCCCTAGCAGAATGTGAGAGATTACCTTTTGATTTACCAGAAGCAGAAGAAGAACTAGTAGCAGGTTATCAAACCGAATATTCGGGTATCAAATTTGGTTTATTTTATGTTGCTTCCTATCTAAACTTATTAGTCTCTTCATTATTTGTAACAGTTCTTTACTTGGGCGGTTGGAATATCTCTATTCCGTACATATCCGTTCCGGAGTTTTTTGATTTTGAAATAAATAAAGTAGGTAGAGTCTTTGGAACAACAATGGGTATCCTTATTACATTGATTAAAACTTATTTGTTCTTGTTCATTCCCATCACAACAAGATGGACTTTACCTAGACTAAGAATGGACCAACTATTAAATCTTGGATGGAAATTTCTTTTACCTATTTCTCTCGGCAATCTATTATTAACAACCTCTTTCCAACTCTTTTCGCTATAAAGTAATACTTTTCTATATTGACAGTTTGTCTCAAACAAGATAAAGAAACAAATAGAAAATTATTCATAGAGATTCACGATATGTTCCCTATGGTAACTGGGTTCATGAATTATGGTCAACAAACCATACGGGCTGCAAGGTACATTGGTCAAAGTTTTATGACTACCTTATCCCACGTAAATCGTTTACCTATAACTATTCAATATCCTTATGAAAAATTAATCACATCGGAGCGTTTCCGCGGTCGAATCCATTTTGAATTTGATAAATGCATTGCTTGTGAAGTATGTGTTCGGGTATGTCCTATAGACTTACCTGTTGTTGATTGGGAATTGGAAACTAATATTCGAAAGAAACGGTTACTTAATTACAGTATTGATTTCGGAATCTGTATATTTTGTGGCAACTGCGTTGAGTATTGTCCAACTAATTGTTTATCAATGACTGAAGAATATGAACTTTCTACCTATAATCGTCACGAATTGAATTATAACCAAATTGCTTTAGGTCGTTTACCAATATCAGTAATTGACGATTATACAATTCGAACAATTTTGAATTCACCTCAATCTTTAATCAAAATAGGTAAACCTCCTTTGATTAAAGATTGATTGAAGAGTCATTTTGAATCACTAAACAAAGATTTAGGTTTCATCTAAAAGTCTGAAATGTTTTTTTTTCATTTTGTTTGGTCAATAACTACAAAAGCTACAAATCCCAGCTAGTGATTGGATTTGATTGATTGGTAAGAATTGCAGCGCAGTTTAATTTGGATTGAAAATCTATTAATATAGTCATAATTCTATCCATAATTATTTCGAAATAAAAATTAAAGTGTCAAATTTTCTTTTTCGAGAAAGAATGAGATTAGTTCAATAGCGGTACCTACAGTAATTTAAACCTTTTAGGATTTAATTCAATTAGGAACCCATTATAAATGAGTTTTCCCTGGTCGGGTCAATAAAGTCATGAAAAAAAGAATTTGATTTTTTTATCTTTTATTTTACGTACAATGAATTTACCTGGACCAATACATGATTTTCTTTTAGTCTTTCTAGGATTAGGTCTTATATTAGGAGGTCTAGGAGTGGTATTACTTACCAATCCAATTTATTCTGCCTTTTCATTAGGATTGGTTCTTGTTTGTATATCCTTATTATATATTTTATCAAACTCGCATTTTGTAGCTGCGGCGCAGCTCCTTATTTATGTGGGAGCTATAAATGTTTTAATTTTATTTGCTGTGATGTTCATGAATGGTTCAGAATATTACAAAGATTTGAATCTTTGGACTGTTGGGAACGGTCTTACTTCCCTAGTTTGTACAAGTCTTTTTGTTTTACTAATTACTATTATTCCAGATACAACATGGTATGGGATTATTTGGACTACAAGAGCAAACCAGATTATAGAGCAAGATTTGGTAAGTAATGGTCAACAAATTGGAATTCATTTATCAACAGATTTTTTTCTTCCATTTGAATTCATTTCAATAATTCTTTTAGTTGCTTTGATAGGTGCGATTGCCACGGCTCGTCAATAATAAATCTTTAAAATTGGCAATCGCAATCCAAATCAGACTTTGTTCTAGGTTATCACATCTATTTGAAGATTATTCATATAAAAATTCTTTTATTCGATCTATATTCCAATCTATTTTTTTGTTTTGTACTTGTGATATTCTTATTCTAGTCAATCCAATCTGTTGATGTTAAATTGTTGTTCATTGTTCATATTGAAATAAATCGAAATTGATAAGGAGTTGGGCGATGATGCTTGAACATGTGCTTGGTTTGAGTGCCTATTTATTTTCTATCGGTATCTATGGATTGATCATGAGTCGAAATATGGTTAGAGCCCTTATGTGTCTTGAACTTATACTGAATGCCATCAATATAAATTTCGTAACATTTTCTGATTTTTTTGATAGTCGCCAATTAAAAGGAAATATTTTATCAATTTTTGTTATATCTATCGCAGCCGCTGAAGCAGCTATTGGGCCGGCTATAGTTTCATCAATTTATCGTAACAGAAAATCAATCCGTATCAATCAATTGAATTTGTTGAACAAGTAGTATTAATCATATAAAATATTTAGATTCATTAATTTGAATTACCATGTATGATACATAGTGTATCTGATAATGTTTACGAAAACGTAAGAAATTAAAGTATCTTGGTTCTATCTCATGAGTCCATCCGAAATTGAATAGACAAATTCTGATAAATCATTGATTCATCTGGTGTCTAAATATATGATTCATTAAAAAATTTACTAGATCAAAATTTATGACGTTCAAAAAAAAATTATAGATCCAATGTCACATTCAGTAAAAATCTACGATACATGTATAGGGTGTACTCAATGTGTCCGGGCCTGCCCCACAGATGTATTAGAAATGATACCTTGGGACGGGTGTAAAGCTAAGCAAATTGCTTCTGCTCCAAGAACGGAAGACTGTGTTGGCTGTAAGAGATGTGAATCCGCCTGTCCAACAGATTTCTTGAGTGTTCGAGTTTATCTATGGCATGAAACAACTCGAAGCATGGGTCTAGCTTATTGATACTTTCCAGAAAAAACCACTTGAATACATTTGATTTTTTGTTTACCGACAAAAACCCGTACTAAAAAAAAAAATAGATTAGGTTTTCGAGTACGGGTTTTTCTTGTCCAAGTGTATCTTGTCTTTACCACGAATTCTTTTCCTTGGTTAACAATATTTGTAGTTTTACCAATATCCGCGGGTTCCTTGATTTTCGTTTTACCTCATAAAGGAAATAAGGTAATTAGGTGGTATACTATATTTATATGTGTACTAGAACTCCTTTTAATGACCTACGCATTCTCTTATTATTTCCAATTGGACGACCCCTTAATCCAATTGACGGAGTATTATAAATGGATTAATTTTTTTGATTTTGACTGGAGATTAGGAATAGATGGACTTTCTCTAGGACCTATTTTACTGACAGGATTTATCACCACTTTAGCTACTTTAGCGGCTCGGCCAATTACTCGGGATTCCCGATTATTCCATTTTTTGATGTTAGCAATGTATAGTGGTCAAATAGGATTATTTTCTTCTCAAAATCTTTTACTTTTTTTCATCATGTGGGAGTTAGAATTAATTCCTGTTTATCTACTTCTATCCATGTGGGGGGGAAAGCAACGTCTGTATTCAGCTACAAAATTTATTTTGTATACTGCAGGAAGTTCTGTTTTTTTATTAATGGGAGCCTTAGGTATCGCTTTATATGCTTCCAATGAGCCAACATTCAATTTTGAAACATCAGCTAATCAATCATATCCTGTGACCTTAGAAATACTATTCTATATTGGATTTCTTATTGCTTTTGCTGTCAAATCACCGATTATACCTTTACATACATGGTTACCAGACACCCATGGAGAAGCACATTACAGTACTTGTATGCTTTTAGCCGGAATCTTATTAAAAATGGGAGCATATGGATTGGTTCGAATAAATATGGAATTATTATCCCACGCCCATTCTATATTTTCTTCTTGGTTGATAATAGTAGGTGCAATACAAATAATCTATGGAGCTTCAGCATCTTCTGGTCAAAAAAATTTAAAAAAAAGAATAGCCTATTCTTCTGTATCTCATATGGGTTTCACAATTATAGGAATTTGCTCCATAAGTGATATGGGGCTCAATGGGGCCATTTTACAAATAATATCTCATGGATTTATTGGCGCTGCGCTTTTTTTCTTGTCAGGAACAAGTTATGATAGAATACGTCTTGTTTATCTTGACGAAATGGGCGGAATGGCTACTCTAATGCCAAAAATATTCGTGATGTTCAGTATCTTATCATTAGCCTCTCTTGCATTACCGGGCATGAGCGGTTTTTTTCGGAATTGGTAGTATTTTTTGGAATAATTACCGCCCAAAAATTTTTTTTAATGCCAAGAATACTAATTACTTTTGGAACGGCAGTTGGAACGATATTGACTCCTATTTATTTATTATCTATGTTACGCCAGATGTTCTATGGATACAAGCTGTTTAATGCCACAAATTCTTATTTTTTTGATTCTGGACCACGGGAATTATTTGTTTCGATTGCTATCCTTCTGCCTATAATTAGTATTGGTATTTATCCGGATTTCATTTTCTCATTATCAGTTGACAAGGTCGAAGCTATTCTATCTAATTATTTTTATAGCTAATTTTTTTTATAGCTAATTTTTTTTATAGGTAGTTCTTATAAATAAAAAATCAAAAAGTAATCCTGTGATTTTTAAAAATTAAAAATTCTTATACAATGAAAAAAAACTTCTCTTAATTTTAAATAAAAAAAAATGGAATTGTAAGTGGATATGTTTAGCATTTGTGAGAACCTTTTAAATCACTCCATTACTTGAATCAAGTAATGGAGTGATTTAAACTCAACGACTTATCTGAAGCTTCTTATATATGTTAAGCTGTCCTATAGTTATATTTGTCAAACTCTTTCTTCAATTCAATTAGATATTAATGTAAATGAACCATAACTATGTAGTCCTATTCCTAATAAATTAACCCCAAAATAGCATATCCAGATTATAAGAAAACCGATAGAAGCAACAATTGCAGAATTTAAACCTTCCAAATTCTTATTTGTTCGAGTATGGAAATAAATCGCGAATATGGTCCAAGTAATAAATGCCCAAGTTTCTTTTGGGTCCCAATTCCAATATGATCCCCATGCTTCATTAGCCCAGACTGCTCCTGAAAGAATACCTATGGTTAAAAAAAGAAACCCTATACTAATAATACGAAAACCCCAATGATCTAATTGTTGAATCAATTGAAACCTGTAATAATTCCTAGAAGAAGGAAAAAAAGTATTTCTTAAAATATTGCTTTTTTCCATCATGTATTGGATCTCATCAACCGGAAATGAATCATTTAATAAATTATTGTTTTTACCAACAATTCTTATGACTTTTCGAAATGTAATTACTAGAAGTGCTGCTGATAATAATGATCCACATAAAAGAGCTGCATAGCCCGATACCATCATACTTACGTGCATTATTAACCACTGAGATTGGAGAGCAGGTACTAAGATTTTAGATTGATGCATGTCGGTTAAAAGACCCCAAGTAGCAAAGCCTTGGGTAAAAAAAGTACTTGGTGCGGTTATTGTGCTTAAATAATTTTTATGTTTTTTAAAATATGGAACCATATGAATAATAGAGAAAATCCATGAAAGAAATATTAATGATTCATATAAATCACTTATTGGTAAATGCCCCGAATAAATCCAACGAGTAATTAATAATCCTGTTAGGCAGAAAAAAGTAGTTAACATGCCTTTTTCTGACGAATCATAGAGTCCCGCAAATTCATTGACTAATAAGGTTAGAAAATGAATTATAATTACAATTGAAACGACCGAAAAAGATATATGAGTTAATATATGTTCTAAAGTCAAAAATATCATAAAAAAAGAAAGGGGGATACTTTAATTATTCATAATTATACATACGGAATTGAATTCATTATAGGATTTATCTTATCCTTTTAATAATTAGATAATTAAAAAATGTTATGCCGCCACTCGGACTCGAACCGAGATGCTCTAGCACTGCTTCCTAAGAGCAGCGTGTCTACCGATTTCACCATGGCGGCTTGCTCAAAATTATAATAACCTCTTTTTATTCAATCGTCGAGCTTGCAGGAGTTAATTCAATGTAATCTTTGTAATCTTTTTTAAGAAACATTTAAATTAATGAAAAAAAAAAATGCATTTTTTCAATTTTTCAATGAAAAGAAAGATAAAATTTTCTATTCCAATTTCAACATTCCATTCAAGGGATTTATGAAACTATTTTATTGTATTAATCCTTAGGGTTTCGTTATGTAGAAAATTTATGTTAAGGTTTAGCAACCCCATTCGGTATTGATCTATGGGCATATCATAGAACAAAAAAGTTTCGAGTTCTGTCCCGGACTTTAAAATTCTTTAAAATTGAAAAATCTTGTCTAATTTAATATATATACCTTGATACACCATCCAGTCCAAGCATATGATCTAACTAGATCAGTCAAAATTTACACATTTTTATCTACTTGGTACTTTTTTAAATTGAATTGAAAGCATCAAAGGTTCTATTTTCTATAGTGATTAAAAATAATAATTGTCAAGACAGTTACAAAATAAGTTAAACTTAAGTCTATATATCTATATTTGATTTTTTTTTTTTTTGTTTGATTGATTTTTTTAAAATTAAAAAGAGATAAGAGTCAATGAATCATAAACAAGAAAGAATTAATTATTATTAATTAAATAAAAATAATAAGATTTTTTTTTTATGGAACATACATATCAATATTTATGGATTATATCTTTCGTTACACTTCCAGTCCCTATGTTAATAGGAATGGGACTCCTACTTTTTCCGATGTCAACAAAAAAACTTCGCCGTATATGGGCTTTTCCCAGTGTTTTATTGTTAAGTATAGTTATGGTTTTTTCGACCGATCTGTTTATTCAGCAAATAAATAGCAGTTCCATTTATCAATATGTATGGTCTTGGACCATCAACAATGATTTTTCCTTAGAGTTCGGGCACTTGATTGACCCACTTACTTCTATTTTGTTAATATTAATTACTACGGTTGGGATTTTGGTTCTTGTTTATAGTGACAGTTATATGTCTCATGATCAAGGCTATTTGAGATTTTTTGTTTATATGAGTTTTTTCAATACTTCAATGTTGGGATTAGTTACCAGTTCGAATTTAATACAAATTTATATTTTTTGGGAATTGGTTGGAATGTGCTCTTACCTATTAATAGGTTTTTGGTTCACACGACCTATTGTGTCCAATGCTTGTCAAAAAGCATTCGTAACTAATCGTGTAGGCGATTTTGGTTTATTATTAGGAATTTTAGGTCTTTATTGGATAACAGGCAGTTTCGAATTTCAGGATTTGTTTGAAATATTCAATAACTTGATTTATAATAATGATAATGAGGTTCATTTTTTATTTGTTACCTTGTGTGCTTTCCTATTATTTTCCGGTGCAATTGCTAAATCGGCGCAATTCCCCCTTCATGTGTGGTTACCGGATGCTATGGAGGGACCTACCCCTATTTCGGCTCTAATACATGCTGCTACTATGGTAGCAGCGGGAATTTTTCTTGTAGCTCGACTTCTTCCTCTTTTCGTAGTTATACCTTACATAATGAAGCTAATAGCTTTGATAGGTATAATAACAGTACTATTAGGAGCTACTTTAGCTTTTGCTCAAAAAGATATTAAGAGAGGTTTAGCCTATTCTACAATGTCTCAATTGGGTTATACGATGTTAGCTTTAGGTATGGGCTCCTATCGAGCCGCTTTATTTCATTTGATTACTCATGCTTATTCGAAAGCATTGTTGTTTTTAGGATCTGGATCCATTATTCATTCAATGGAAGTTATTGTTGGCTATTCTCCAGATAAGAGTCAAAATATGGTTCTTATGGGCGGTTTAACAAAACATGTTCCAATTACAAAAATTGCTTTTTTATTAGGAACCCTTTCTCTTTGTGGTATTCCACCTCTCGCCTGCTTTTGGTCCAAAGATGAAATTCTTAATGATAGTTGGTCGTATTCACCTATTTTCGCAATAATAGCTTTTTCCACAGCAGGATTAACTGCATTTTATATGTTTCGAGTTTATTTACTTACTTTTGAAGGGCATTTAAATATTAATTTTCAAAATTATAGTGGTAAAAAAAATAGTGCATTCTATTCAATATCTTTATGGGGTAAAGAGGGATCCAAAATGCTTAAAAAAAAAATTCGTTTATTACCTTTATTAACAATAAATAATAATGAAAGGGCTTCTTTTTTTTGTTTTTTTTGGAAGAAAACATATCAAACTGATGGTACTGTAAGAAAAATGACGTGTCCTTTTATTACTATTAATCATTTTGGTACTAAAAGAATTTTTTCTTATCCCCAGGAATCGAATAATACTATATTATTTCCGATGCTTGTTTTGGTACTATTTACCTTGTTTATTGGAGCTATAGGAATACCTTTCA